ATTGCAAAAATAGGTGAATACAACCAACTATCATTAAGGATTTCATCTTTGGACCAAAAACAAGCAAGGGGTGGAATACCGCAAAGAGAAAGTGTACCTAATAAAAAAGAATTTTTAGTAATTGGTACATGTTTTGTTAAACCTCCCATAAGTACCATGTTCTGGCTTTTTTCTGGACAATATCCAACAAGAGTTTCCATCGAATGAATAACAGATCCCGATCCTAAAAACAATAATGCTTTGGAATAAGCATGAGTAATCAAATGAAATAAAGCACTGCGATAAGACCCCATACCTAGAGCTAACATCATATAACCCAATTGAGACATTGTAGAATAGGCTAAACCCCTCTTAATGTCTTTTTGAGCAAGAGCTAAAGTAGCTCCTAAAAAAACTGTTATTATCCCTATAAAAGAGATAAAATTCATGATGTGGGGTATGACTATGAAAAGAGGCATAAGTCGAGCTACAAGAAAAATTCCTGCTGCTACCATCGTAGCAGCATGTATAAGAGCTGAAATAGGAGTCGGCCCTTCCATTGCATCAGGTAACCATACATGAAGGGGAAATTGTGCAGATTTAGCAATAGCACCGCCAAATAATAGAACAGCGCACAAAGTAACAAATAAAAAATTGACCTCATTAGTAGAAATCAAGTTATTTAATATTTGGAATAAATCACGAAATTCGAAACTTCCTGTTACCCAATAAAACCCCAAAATGCCTAATAATAAACCAAAATCACCAACACGATTAGTTACAAACGCTTTTTGACAAGCCTTTGCTGCAACAGGTCGTGTGAACCAAAATCCTATTAATAGATACGAACACATTCCAACCAATTCCCAAAAAATATAAATTTGTATCAAATTTGAACTAGTAACTAATCCCAACATGGAAGTACTGAAAAAACTCATATAAGCAAAAAATCTCAGATATCCATGATCATGAGACATATAATTATCACTATAAATAAGAACTAAAATTCCAACAGTAGTGATTAATATTGACATAATAGAAGTAAGTGGATCGATTAAGTATCCAAATTCTAAAGAAAAATCATTATTGATAATCCAAGACCATACATATTGATAGACAGAACTGCTATTTATTTGCTGAATAGACAGATTCATGGAAAAAATCATGACTATACTTAACAATAAAACGCTCTGAAAAGCCCACATACGACGAAGACTTTTTGTTGCCGTCGGAAAAAGAAGAAGTCCCACCCCTATTAACATAGGAACTGGAAGTGGAAGAAAAGGTATTATCCACGCATATTGATATGTCTGTTCCATAAAAAAAGTTTTTTATTCTTAATTAATTGTTTCCGATTCACCGGATCTTACCTCTTTCGAAAAAGTCACTAAAAAATCAAGATATGCACTAATTTATTTAAATTTAATTTCATAATTTTAATTTTATATTAGTATTTATTTTGAGTCTTTTCAAAATCGTTCAAATATTCAAAACAAGAAGTTACAATTGGAGAAATGATATGACCAAGTGCCATATATAAAATATAAATAAAAAGAATATAAATAGGAAATAAAATATAAAATATAAATAAAAAGAATATAAATAAATATATTATTACGAGAAATTATCATAATAATTAATAATCGTAATAATAATTAATAAAAATAATAAAACAATTTAGGCTAAAAAGAGTACTGATGCTGATATGAATTATATGAATTATAGGATTAACTAAGGTCATTGGTCTAATGAAAAAACTCTTTATTTTAGTTACTTTATTTCAACTCATTAACTAATTCATTATGGGATTGATTGTTTTCCATTTCAATCAAAACAATTTATTAGTAAAGTTTAGAAGATTATAGATCTAAAATGAACTTTTTTTATCAAAAAAACAGATCTTTCTTACTAGTCTCATTCGAATTTGAAAATGGAATTTAGGTGTATTTTTTTCTCAAGTTTTACTAAAAAAAGATTACTAAAAAAAGACTCACGTTTTTAGGCAAAAGTTTACAATCCTTTGAGGTATTTTATTACATGTAAATAAAGTATAGAATAGAATGACGAAAATAAAGGTCTTTTAGGCTCTTTATTTATTTTATTAAGTTTGATTTCTATCACATAGCAGATTCTAAAGATATAACTTTGAGATATAAACAACGAGAATTAAGAGTTCCAAACCAAAAATTTTTGGTTTTACGAATAGTGTATGGAATCAAAAATTTTTTATGTTATTTCGAGTCATTTTTGATCAAATTTTTACAGATATATCTATATCTATCTATATTTCTTTTTTATGAAGAGAATCTTTTTTAGAGAAAAATAGATCATGAATAAGAAAAAATAATTGGTTTTGAACAATAGATGTCTTTCACATCCAACTATAACAATGAGTAACTTCTTCATTTTTAAATGGCAGTTCCAAAAAAACGTACTTCGATATCAAAAAAGCGTATTCGTAAAAATATTTGGAAAAGGAAAGGATATTGGGCAGCGTTAAAAGCTTTGTCATTAGGGAAAT